AGGATTTAATCGCACACTTGAAAGATAGCCCAGAAAGTCGAGAGAATATTTAGATAATTGATTTCTACGGACTCTTCCTGATTGAGACCACATGTAAAAAGAATATTGCCATAAATCGACAAAGTAATATTTCCACTTATTCATCAGAAGAGACGTATCTTTTGAGGCCAGAATTGCCTTTCCTTGATACCTAATAAAATGTATGAAAGGGTCTTTGAACAACCATAGGTTGTTCTGAAAATCATTATAAAAGACTTCTACAAGATACTCTATTTTTCCATAGAAATAAATGCGTTCAAGAAAGACTCCAGAATATGTTGCTCGTAAATGAGAAGATTGGTTACGGAGAAAAAGGAAAATGGATTCGTATTCACATACATGAGAATTATATAGGAACAAGAATAATCTTGCATTAAAAATCAAAATAGATTTCTTTGGAGTAAGAAAACTCTTCAAATTACAATACTCGTAGAGAGAGAAACGTAATAAATGCAAAGAAGAAGCATCTTTTACCCAGTAGCGAAGGGCTTGAACCAAGATTTCTAGATGGATGGGGTAAGGTATTAGTACATCTAACACATAATTTAAATGTGAGAATTTGTCCTCTAAAAAAGGAAATATTGAATGAATTGATTGTAAATTATGAGATTTTGCGACTTCTTCCCCTTGTGAGTAAGATACTAATCGTAAGGAAAATGGAATTTCCACAATGACTGCAAATCCCGCCGATATCATTTGAGAATACAAATTATTGTTGTGACCAAAAAATGGATTTTGGTTGGAATCATTAGCAGAAATAATCAAATGATCCTGTTGATCCATTCGAATAATTAAACGTTTCACAATTAGTGAACTGAATTTATTACCATAATCCTGATTTTCCAAAAAAATCATCGATTTATTGAAACCATGATCATGAGCAAGTGCATAAATATACTCCCGAAAAATAAGTGGGTATAGGAAATCATGTCGGCGAGATCTATTTAGTTCTAAATATACTCGAAACTCCTCCATTTCAAATTCGATTTGAACCAAAGATAGGGGATCTATTCGGTTATCAAATGATACATAGTGCGATACAGTCAAAACAAGGTATTATAGTAAGAAAAGAATAGATACCTCGGAGACAGGTAGATTCATCAACGGATTCTCTATCCTATCTTTTGCCATCTAATTGATTTATGTTCGTTATAGGATAAGAAGATGGTTAGAAATCCTTTATTTTTTCAACCGAATCGCTCTTTTGATTTTGGAAAAAAAAAAAATATCTTTTCTTTATCAATATACTGCTTCTTCTACACATTCATGTCTAACCCATAAAAGGAATAACTAATAATTAGGACTCATAAAAAAATCGATAATTTACTCATGAGAAAAACCTTTACCACATTAGGTACTAATTTATTTTTAACGTTTAATTAGATCGGGTAATCATTCAAATTGAGAACAGAAGCTCGTTACTTTTTGTTTCCCTATAATTGGGGCCGTAGAGCTCTATCCATTTATTCACTCGACCCAACTTTGAATTCAATTAATTTTTTTGTTCCGCACCAAAAATTCAAAGACGATTTTTTTTGGACTGATCCGGAAAAAAATGGATTCTTAGAATTCTCCATTGATACGACATGCTCTTTTTTCCATCCACTCCTTTCAGGATCAGTCGTGGTCTTACAAACTCTACCAATGGTATGAACGAATCCCTTTCTTCATACAAATGTGTAAAAGATGCTAGTCGCACTTAAAAGCCGAGTACTCTACCGTTGAGTTAGCAACCCGAAAAAAATTATAATACGTAAATACAATCGGAATAAAAAAAAAAATGGAATTGTACGAGGCAATCAAAACACGAAATTATCAAAAATTTGAATAAAATCAAAATTATAATCTAATCTGAACATTCAATGTTCAGATTAGATTATAATACACGAAATTCTCAGATAAAAACATAGAAATCGAAATAGAATAAGTGAAAATTTGTGGACCGCCCCCCGTCTTATTCATTCCATTGTTATCCATTTTTTTTTTGTTTCAATATTCAATACAATTACAATAAAAAAACTTCTTGTATCACAACAAATTCAAAGAAAGAACCCATTATTTCAATGAAGTGAAGTGCCAAACTTGTGGGCGGGGAGAAATAGATCTATTTATTTACGATCGAATTATATTTGTTCGATACGCTGTTGTCAATATGATTGTAAATTTTGAATCTAAATGTTGAGAAAAGAATAAAGAATATAAAAAAGACTATAAAAAATACAATGAAAAAAAGAATTAAGTCAATTTTTTTTTTATTATTAATTATTATTAATATTTTTTATTTTTATTTTTATATGTTATTTTATCTGTTTTTTATATCTTATTTTATGTTATTTTTTAAAATGCAATTACTTCATTTATTCAATTGATCCTTTTTCTCTATATTTTATATCAATAAAATTAGCTCAATAAATTTTGGTTTTGTTGTTATGGTATTCTATAGTAGCAATAGTCTATAGTAGCAAAGCAATAAGAAATACGAACAATAAATAAAAAAGTATGAATAGAACAAAAGAGGGGGGAGGAAATAATAAAGAAAAATTTATACAAAGCTAGATATGAGTCATCCACACCCTCTTTTTTGTATTTCATTAATTGAATTTTGTTTGATTAAGACTAAGTTCCGTAAAAACCCCCGCCTTCTTTAAAATATCATGAACAGTTCCTGTGGGTTGAGCTCCTTTTTCAAGGAAATAGAGAATAGCGGGAACATTTAAATAGGTTTGATTATTTATCGGATCATAAAAACCCACTTTTCGAAGATCTCTTCCCTCTCTTCGGGATCGAACATCAATTGCAACGATTCGATAAACGGCTCATTGGGATAGATGTAGTTAAATAATACCCCCCCTAGAAACGTATAAGAAGTTTTCTCCTCGTACGGCTCGAGAACAAAAATGATTAAAAGTTATGTCTATGTATGGAATTATATTGTATGGAATTAGAATGTCAAAAAGATCCATAAACCCAGCAAATCAATTAGACATTTAAACCCGTCTTTTTTCGAAAAAAAAAAGAAGAAAAAAGCATTCGTACTCTCATAACTCAAGTCAAATAACTCTCAAAATGCTCAAAAAAAAAAATCCTTAGGCATTCTTTTATTGAGTGGTCTCTAACCCTTTTTTTTGTCTCGTTTAGAATCTATTTCGATTCTTCATTTTGATCTAGTTGTTGAGACAATTGAAAAGGGTATTTCCTTGTTCTAGGATCCTTCATCTTTGCCTTGAATCATTGGGTTTAGACATTACTTCGGCGATATTTAATCATTTGAAAAATGGCAGCAACATGCCCCTTTTTCTCTCTTTTTTTCTTTCTATCAAAGAATCATATGAACAATTAATTCCCGCATGATACACTTTTGATCGAAAGAGTTTTCCCAATTCCAACAATTTTTCTTTTTGATTTGAAAATAGTTTGAATCGGAGCCTTTCGATTTCTATATCAAAAATAGACTTACGAAGTTGTTCCAACTTATTGATTTCCATTAACTAACCCTAGATCCTTGCCCCTGAAAAATGGATGTTTCTCTTCGAGCTCCATCCTGTACTATTTACATTCCAACCCAACAAAAAAACGGATTATAATAGAACAGAACAAAGGATGTCGAGCCAAAAGCACCTTCATTTCTACATAATGGAAAGTGGTGGGTTTTGACATCCACAGCCGATCATGTCCTTCAAGTCGCACGTTGCTTTCTACCACATCGTTTCAAACGAAGTTTTACCATAACATTCCTCTAGTTTGGAACATTGATTCAATTATGGAATCATGAATAGTCATTGGTTCAGTCGATACATAGTAATCTATCTATACTTCTTCCTTCTATATGAAATGAATTTCCTTCTGTATGAAATAAATAGATAATTTAGGAAGAAAAAGCCTCAATAAGAATTCAAATTAACCCATATTGTATTGTATGAATGCAATATATTTTTCTTTTTTAAAACTTTTATTATACTTTTCTATTCTAATTAAGCTTTTCTATTCTAATTAATAAGAAATTAAGAATATCATTAATAATAATATCACGAATATTATAAATAACACAAATAAACTAATCTTTTTGAATCTACCTTGCATCTTCAAATAACTCGATAGAATAGATTCGCCAATCTGACAGTTCTTCGAGTGCCAATCTTAAATCTTAAGAAATCATTAAAAATCAAAAGCAAGAATCACATTTTCTCCAATATTTGACTCTTAGAAAGAAGGTTGTTAAAAAAAAAAAGAGCAATTTAGATTCGGATATCGTTATTCTGATATATAAGTATGCTCTGGGACGGAAGGATTCGAACCTCCGAATAGCGGGACCAAAACCCGTTGCCTTACCACTTGGCCACGCCCCATTTAGATTTCTATTTGAAACTACTAAACACTAATATGGGTATTCCTTGTTCGTCAATTCCAGTTCCAAATAGCTATGGAATAGATTAGATTCTTGCTAGGATTTTGGCACGTATGGATAGAGAATTAAACCGAATTTATTGATCATTACATATAATTCAATTAAGATATTGTATGAAAGTATGATTTCTTCTATTCTCTTGTAAGAATTGAAGGCTTTTGATTGGGTGAGTTCAAAGAAGTATTGTTTAGTCTGCCTTATTTTCCTTTCTTCATTTTTTTCCTTATATCAAAAAACATATTAATAACTCAATCAAAATTATCTCCAAGAACAAAATTTTGTTATGCTTAATATCTTTAATTTGATCTGTATCTGTGTTAATTCTGCCCTTTTTTCGAGTAGTTTTTTATTCGCCAAATTGCCCGAGGCCTATGCTTTTTTGAATCCAATCGTAGATTTTATGCCAGTAATACCTCTTCTCTTTTTTCTCTTAGCCTTTGTTTGGCAAGCTGCTGTAAGTTTTCGATGAGATCTCCTAGAAAAATTCATGATTTATTCAAGAAAAAAAAAATTCTAACAATTGAAAAGATCAGATAAGTCTTACACTATGAACGCA